ATGAAATTCCTTGATTGGCTCTTCCCAGAGGAACGATCTATTTTATTTGATTGATGGATCCAATATTATAATGAATTAAAAAAGAGAGTGTTCTTATTCGAACCGCCTTGTGATCTTCAACCAATTATGTGCTTCAATATAATTACCTGGAGTAAGCGCTATAGCTTGTTTCCAATATTCAGCAGCTTGATCGGACCAAGCCTCCGCAATTTCAGAATCTCCCTGTCGAATGGCCTGTTCTCCCCGGCCGGAATAGGTGGGTCAATTCCTTCCCTTAGAACCGTACTTGAGAGTTTCCTACCTCATACGGCTCAGCAATCAATTCTTTTGGTGTCCCATCTTAATCTACCATAATCTAACTGAATAAGATTTCTCGTAAATCTATCCCATTTTTTTTCTCGGGTTAACCAGAAGAGGTTAATTACATGAGTTTCAAACTCTAATTTTGATCAATAATCAGTTTTATCTTTTCTCCCACCTTCAGAAGAACATAGGTATCTACCCCTATCGTTAGAATTTTCTGAAAGGTAACTATCTCGGTTTCATATAGAAATTCATATAGAATCTTTGAAAAGGACTTTCCTCCAGAAGAAAGAAAGGACTTACTATCTTTGGGATCTGATGCTACACCGCTGCTCAATACCTTAGTAGATCGACTCTATTACATAAGTTGATTCCTAACTTTTATCTCATATCATGACATAAGTAAGCAGTTCTTATTGTATCGGCTCCCAAACCTCGCTAATTGATCTTTACGGTGCTTCCTCCATCAATTAGATCCTTTATCCATAGAATCTAGTATATAGGCCATACCTATTTCTTCATATTTCGGCTCGTATGAAGTCTCTTTCTTTGCTACAGCTGATAAAAATCGTTGCTTTGGACGATGCATATGTAGAAAGCCTATTTTGTTTCTAGTATTTACTAGAAGATTTGATCTTTCTTTCCTTCTTTCTATAGTGGAGATAGTCGCACGTAATGACAGATCACAGCCATATTATTAAAAGCTTGTGGTAAGAATGGGTTTCGTTCGAGTGCCCGGAAATAATATTCCAAAGCCTTCGTATGTTCTCCGTTGCTTGTGTGGATAAGGCCTATGTTATAGAGTATATAACTTCGATCATAGGGATCAATTTCTGGTCGCGTAGCTTCATAATAATTTTGTAAAGCTTCCGCATAATTTCCTTCGGATTGAGCCGACATCCGTTACGGTCGTTCATTCTATTCAAAGAATCTCCGTTCCAGAACCGTACGTGAGATTTTCATCTCATACGGCTCCTCCCTTCTGTGCATAGTAATAAGGGAAATAATCCATGGAATCAAAAAAGATTGAAATATTTTTATTATGAACTGACAGGGGCTGGTGTTTTTACAAGAAATCTCTAGCCATCCTTCCTGCAAGAGGTCTGTCTTTTCTTAACACCAAGCGTGTTGGTGCTAGATAGAAATGGTAACTCCAACAATTTCTTTGTCCTCAACGCCCTCTATTTCCAGGAATTAGTCACTTCAACGATCTTCGATGGTTATACGAGTATCCAAAGTACGAACGAGATGGATGTTTGTTGTCCCAACCATTCTTGTTAGTCCCGATCCCGATAAGGAAAAGGAGTAATTTATAACAAAGTTTTCGTGTTGTTGATTCCTAGGTGTAGTGCTTCTTCCCCTATGCGGCCTATTGGTACTAGTGAAGTAGTATTGACCTGCAATACAGAACCTATAGGTTAACCTTTCGCTCAATACTAGAATCGACAATTGAAGCATCTGAGGCTGCATCAATCGGGGATACACGACAGAAGGAATTGTTCTATCTCCAAACTAACTTCACCTTCATCAAGCGTAGGTTTATTTCAAGAATCTTTTTTCTTTGTATCCCGAATCATGTCTCTTTCTCATAAGACTGAGGGCGGTAAATAAATAAAAAAAAGAATCAAATCGCACCATCTCTGTAATAGGTAAATGCCTCCTTTTCTCCTGAAGTTGTCGGAATTATTCGTAATAAGATATTGGCTACAATTGAAGAGGTCTTATCAATAAAATTTCCATTTATCCGAGATCTAGGCATAGTTAACAGTCCATTCGATAATTCTTCTCATTCCCCCTCGAGGGAAAATGATCCCACAAACAAAGGAATTGTACAGTACGAAATCACATAAAAACAAACAGACTCATTCTAAAAAAAAAAGGATGTGGACCTTCCACTCAAATTGTCCCTTTTGGACAGGGATAGATAGAAAATATTTGAATACGATTGGATTTCATTCAAATTGAGTAGTATACCAATTATTACTATTTTATCTAAGTTGAGGAATCAAGGAATTTTTCCTACGGATTCTGAGAACTCGAGAAGTTTTTTTTTATCCCTCGAGCCTACGGAAGATCTTTCTTTGACGAAAAGTTTTCTATTTAGAATTTAATTGATCGGTCGTACCTGTATTGCAATAATATGAATTACTCGCTATTCACTCGGTTTCTGGGTCATAATCATAAGATTATGTAGGAGAGATGGCCGAGTGGTTCAAGGCGTAGCATTGGAACTGCTATGTAGACTTTTGTTTACCGAGGGTTCGAATCCCTCTCTTTCCGTACCTTCACCTAATTCACCAACGTTACCAACCGCAATGTATCAAATAACAATTGATACCATTATTCCAACAGTAAGACCTTTATTTGATAGAGATTCTTCCTAATTACTGTGGTATGGAAAATGCCGGAAAGAGTGGAAAAGAATGAAAATCTCACTGCTGATCCATTTGTGATACGTGAGTGGGAGAAAAATCCGGATCAAACCCCTTATTTACTTGACTTTGGCGAAAAAGGGGGGGCAAAATTGTCCGAAGCTTTGTTATTTTAGTTAGGTTCAAGTCTGACGAGAATAATATTCTACGACTAGCAACTCATTGATTTTCAAACCGATCCATTTACTATCTATTATTTGATTTACTAATCCTTTATATTGGGATGAGTGAAAAGTCAAATGTTTTGCCAATTCCTCGTGGGGGGATGAATCAATATGATTTTGAATCAAAGCTCTGGATCTTTGTTCATCTCTCGTAGTAATAATATCTCGGGGTTTGCAGCGATAACTTGGGATATCTACTATACGACCATTAACTAAAATATGTCTATGGTTAACTAATTGCCTGGCTCCAGGAATGGTCGAAGCCATACCCAATCGAAAAAGGATGTTATCCAAACGCATCTCAAGTAATTGTAGTAAAACCTGCCCTGTTGACCCTTTGGCTTTTCCAGCTATACGAACATATCTAAGCAATTGTCGCTCTGTCAGACCATAATGAAAACGCAATTTTTGTTTTTCTTCTAGACGAATACGATATTGAGATCTTTTCCCGGAACGCGATTGGTTTCTAAGATCACTTCCCGGTCTAGGTCTTTTACTAGTTAGTCCCGGTAAAGCTCCCAGACGGCGTATTTTTTTGAAACGAGGCCCTCGGTAACGAGACATAAAGACTCCCCCCCCTTTTTTTATTTATTTTATTGAAATTTCATTTTACAGAATAAACCTAAGTCAGACTGAACTAAACGATAAACGAAGATAAATCTACTGAAGTACTACAAAGAAGAATGATGAATTGTATCAATATCCGGATTATTTTGTATATATAGGAAGTTAAGGATCCTTTTCTTGATTTGTTCTGTAGAGATTTCACTGCTCCAATCAGTTTTTTATTCATAGTTGTAAGTTCCCACGACATAATAGATCGGTGACCCGACATTTGTAAAAGAAAAAAGGGAGGAGTCTTTTCAATATTCCTTGATCTCAAGGAGACATTATCAATCATGGAAAAAATCGGACAAATAGAGAAAAGCCGGCTATCGGAATCGAACCGATGACCATCGCATTACAAATGCGATGCTCTAACCTCTGAGCTAAGCGGGCTCACATAACAGAAATAGTGCATAGGAATTCGTTAAACTACCGGAATCTTAACTATATAATAATTAATATCATAAGAATATTCTTATATATTATAATATAACTATAACTATATAGAATTTTTATTGAAAATTCTAGTGATTTATATTATCATTCTATTAATTCTTATTATATTTTCTATTATTATTAGATTCGAAATTTTATTATTAGAAATTTCTTTGATTTCGAATTTTTTTTCTTTAAATGCAAAATATTACATTTGAAATAATTATATATAACTATATCCATATTAGTTATAGCAGATTCTATTAATTCTAAATTCTATTAGATTAGAGCGGATCGGTCCTAAGGAAAGGATAAGATAAGAATGCAATTCAGATCATAATGAGACATTCCTCTGGTTTCATTCGGAAAGGGAGGAGATAGGACGAAAAAAAAAAGAAGAATGAATATCGACCGTTCCAGTATTCCCAATCGCGCGGGAAAAATGAGAGGGAGAGAGACATGTATATGTGGGATATATCCATCCATATTGAATTGCAGATACATCAATGATAGAATCATTTCCGATTGGACCAAATACTGGCCCACCGATAGAGATGAAAGAAGATGGGTAAGAAATAGGAGCAGACACTTTTTCGATATAGGAATCAGTATCTAATGAATTCAAGGGTTCCAACATAAGAGGGGGGATCACAATGAGATCTCGGCCTCATAAGGGGGATATGGCGAAATTGGTAGACGCTACGGACTTGATTGGATTGAGCCTTGGTATGGAAACCTACTAAGTGGTAACTTCCAAATTCAGAGAAACCCTGGAATTAAAAATGGGCAATCCTGAGCCAAATCCTGTGTTCAGAAAACAAGGGTTCAGAAAGCGAGAATCAAAAAAGGATAGGTGCAGAGACTCAATGGAAGCTGTTCTAACAAATGGAGTTGACTGCATTGGTAGAGGAATCGAATCCTTCTATCGAAACTACAGAAAAGATGACCCTGTATACGTACGTATACATACTGAAATATCAAATAATTAATCACGACTCGAATCCTTATTTTTTTATATGAAAAATTTAAGAATTATTGTGAATCGATTCCAAGTTGAAGG